TGAATCATTAAATCCTAGAAATGCTTGTTCTGATGTATCATGTAAATTAGTTGAAATGCAAAAATCAAATAATTCTTTGTGGTGGAACAAAATATCTCTCATTTCCCCCTCGAAAAATTTTTTTTGGGGGGTTTCTAAAGGAATATTGTTATGTTGCCTCGAACGGTGCGCTAATTCTCTGAATCCGGTACCAACGGGTATCATTCCTCCTAGAACAACGTTCTCTTTCAAACCTCTCAACCAATCGATACGACCTCGGAGGGCGGCTTTTGCTAAAACTCGAGCAGTTTCTTGAAAACTTGCTTCCGATATGAAACTTTGAGTATTTAGAGATGCTTTCGTTATTCCCAATAATACGGCTCGGTAACAGATCGCTTCTTCCAAAGCACGCCCTGTTCGTTCCGCTCGCAACAATCCAATGAGTTCGCCAGGTGAAAAAACATTAGACATTCCATCTTCTGAAACCAACACTTTTGATGTTATTTGACGTACAATAATTTCGATATGTCTATTATGGATCTCCACCCCCTGGGATCGATAAACCTTTTGGATCTTATTAACCAAAGAGATACGACTTTGCACTATCGTTAGTTCAGCACCAATCAAAAATCCCCAAGGAATTCCAAGAATTCTTGTTATACGCTCGTTCCAACCCTCAATTCTCTTTTCTAGGCTCATTGATATTGAATCAATCGAACGCACTTCTAATACTTGTTCTACTTTTGGAAGACCCTGCGTTATATCACCAGATCGTGATTTTTCATATATAAATGTAACTAAGGTATCTCCTTCGTAAAGGATTTCGCCATAATGGCGATGAACAGTTGCTCCTGAAGTGGCCAAATAAGGCTTAGCTGATCTTATTACTACAGAATCAACTTGAACAATTATAATTTGACCCGATTTTAGGTGTGGTCTATTTTTGGCTATACATACATTTTCAAAAAAAAACTGTCCAAGGCTAATTCTTGTAGGTGTTTCTTCACAATAATTAGGGTGATAATTATGATGCAGAAAATGCCAATTCAAATTAAATGTATTGAAAACGATGTTACTGCATGGATCGGAATTCAAAATCCCCCCGTTTTCATCCATTAAATAATATTTAAGTACTTGAAAAGTCTGTTTTAAATTGTCAAGTTGCAAATATTTAGTTAGGGAGATCGGATTATGAGTTATTAAGTCATAAAATGAATAAAAATTCACAATTTGAGGGGCCGCCCCTAAAGGTCCTAACGAATTCCTAATTTCAATTAGAGGATCCTTTTTACTTGATTCTTTTATGACATGATAATCTTTTCCATCGTTGAATAGATCCATTTGCAAACAATTCGATGCTGACAAAATTATCAAAGATTGGCGTTCTTTATTTCTATTCAACAACGTACGAATAGTTCCTTGATTTTGACTAGGAGATTGTGGAACCCTTGTCTTGGAATAAATAGAAAAAAATGGATTGATATTGGTGCGATCTGACTCATTATTAAAGATCAATCCTGAACCTGACGGATCTTTCCTTTTTCTGATATACGAAGTATCGGATTTCACTAAGTCTATTCGTAGGAAATTTCGAACCAGACCATTTGTAGTTACTTCAACAAAGGAAGCGCGCGCTTCTTCGATAGAAGAGCTTTTTTTGTCTCGGTCCCAATTCAACAATAAACAAGTCCGAACTAATTGAATGCTTGTGCCAGAAATTCCCCGAATTGGTTTGCCATTTCCATAAAGGATATAATTGACAACTCTAAGCTCCAGATTATCCCTTTCTTGCAATAGATCCTGTGGGAAAAGTGTTACTAAATTTATACCGTCGGCTAGTTCATATATGATTACAGGTCGAACAAAAACAAAATACTTTTTCTTGGTAGGTGTGATCCACTGGACATAAATCCAATTTTTCAATTTTTTTGATTTCTTAGAATTTTTTTTTACTCTTTCAGGTGGTATCAAGATGCCATTGTGTCGGGATATCTTATCCATCTCTCCAGGAAAATATATATCTCCAGAAAATATTTTGAGTTCAATCCTTTTTTTTTTTTTCTCCACTCGGACCAATCCGCCTACTCGGCTTCTTATACTTAAAGTTAGTCGTGTAGCTACTCCAATGATACTATTGTTCCGTACCATTATGGAAGAAGATTCAGGTAAAATATGCACTTCCTCCGGAATGAAAAAAAATCGATCCACTTTCATTTGCATTTGGTATTTTGGCTTAAAGTCTTTGACTCCTCGATACTCAATCAAATCCTCTTTTTTGAGGATTGAATGCACCCCTATAGTCCCATATTTAGTAATTCCTGAACTATTTCTTCTGTATTGAGGATCATCGAAATAAGCAAGAATACTATTTCTACGAAAAAGACCATTTATGGGTATTTCAATCGAAATACCGGAAGGAGGTGGTAGTTCTTTTTCTCGTTCTTGAAGTGATTCAAATTGAATGATGAATCCATTTCTTCGCCTCTTTGCCAATAAATCAGAATTACCGTGGAAAATAGCA